GTGGTGACATAAGTCCCTCCCTACAAGTCATGAATTTAGAATTCTTGCAATAAAACAAAACAACAAGGTCTACTCGACATAAATTAGGAATAGATTTAATTAACCTTTTTCACAGGAATCTTTCACAAAATTATCAACTAATCAGAATGATTCTTTATTAGACCATGATATTTGATTCGCCAAATACATCATTATTGTATATTCTTTCATATGTATAGCGCAACCTAATACTTCTTTTTCAAGTTTTTAATCTTTGACTTTTTATAAATCCAAATATTTAATATTAAAATATTAATAAAATCACTCTTGACAGTAATATATGTTGTATATGTAAATCCTAGATATGACAATATGCGGAATTCATCCATGAAAATGAAAAACAAGAGGGGGGGGTTGCTAAAGGGATGAATAAATGGGACGCATAACCGGATATGCTAAAATGAAAATACGAAAAAAAAAGGCTAATGAGATCGAAATAATGAATCATAACTAAAGTTCCGTTTAGAATTCGCTAGATAAAAGATAAAAGATAAAAGATAAAACAAAGGCTTGCCTATTCTATTATGATAAATAAATCAAAGACTTTCCGCAAAAAAATTTTTTATTCATATATTTTTTATTTTAAAACTAGGTTTCAGTTAGTTGAGCTTGAAAATGACTATTCCTTCATTGAATAAGTAAAAAATTGAATTCCACATCCGCTTGGGTGGTACCAAATCCGCTTGGGTGGTACCAACGAAATCGAGCGCTTACTCCCATTTTTTATTGAATTAACCGATGAATTTGCTATCGAAGATTTTTTCTTTATTCGAAAAATTTCGCAACAAAATTTAACATATTTTTTTATTATGAGAACAAATCCTACTACTTCGGATCCAGAGGTTTCGATACGTGAAAAAAAAAACCTGGGACGTATCGCTCAAATCATTGGTCCGGTACTGGATGTAGCCTTTCCCCCGGGCAAAATGCCTAATATTTACAATGCTCTGGTGGTTAAGGGTCGAGATACTCTTGGTCAAGAAATTAATGTGACTTGTGAAGTACAGCAATTATTAGGAAATAATCGAGTTAGAGCTGTAGCTATGAGTGCGACAGAGGGTTTAAAGAGAGGAATGGACGTGGTTGATATGGGAAATCCTCTAAGTGTTCCAGTCGGCGGAGCGACTCTAGGACGAATTTTCAACGTGCTTGGGGAACCCGTTGATAATTTAGGTCCTGTCGATACTCGCACAACATCTCCTATCCATAAATCCGCGCCTGCTTTTATACAATTAGATACAAAATTATCAATTTTTGAAACAGGAATTAAAGTAGTAGATCTTTTGGCCCCTTATCGTCGTGGGGGAAAAATTGGACTATTCGGTGGGGCTGGCGTGGGTAAAACAGTACTAATTATGGAATTGATCAACAACATTGCTAAAGCTCATGGTGGTGTATCCGTATTTGGTGGAGTAGGCGAACGGACTCGTGAAGGAAATGATCTTTACATGGAAATGAAAGAATCTGGAGTCATTAATGAACAAAATCTTGCGGAATCCAAAGTGGCCCTAGTCTATGGTCAGATGAATGAACCACCAGGAGCTCGTATGAGAGTTGGTCTGACTGCCTTAACTATGGCAGAATATTTCCGAGATGTTAATGAGCAAGACGTACTTCTATTTATCGACAATATCTTCCGTTTCGTACAAGCAGGATCCGAGGTATCCGCCTTATTGGGTAGAATGCCTTCTGCTGTGGGTTATCAACCCACCCTTAGTACCGAAATGGGTACTTTACAAGAAAGAATTACTTCTACAAAAAAGGGGTCCATAACCTCTATTCAAGCAGTTTATGTACCTGCAGATGATTTGACTGACCCCGCTCCTGCCACCACATTTGCACATTTAGATGCGACTACCGTACTATCAAGAGGATTAGCTGCCAAAGGTATCTATCCAGCGGTAGATCCTTTAGATTCAACGTCAACTATGCTACAACCTCGAATCGTTGGCGAGGAACATTATGAAACTGCGCAACAAGTAAAGCAAACTTTACAACGTTACAAGGAGCTTCAGGACATTATAGCTATCCTGGGGTTGGACGAATTATCCGAAGAGGATCGCTTAACCGTAGCAAGAGCACGAAAAATTGAGCGTTTCTTATCACAACCCTTTTTCGTAGCAGAAGTATTTACAGGTTCTCCGGGAAAATATGTTGGTCTAGCGGAAACAATTAGAGGGTTTAAATTGATCCTTTCCGGAGAATTTGATTCTCTTCCTGAACAGGCCTTTTACTTAGTGGGTAACATCGATGAAGCTACTGCGAAGGCTACAAACTTAGAAATGGAGAGTAAATTGAAGAAATGACCTTAAATCTTTGTGTACTGACTCCGAATCGAATTGTTTGGGATTCAGAAGTAAAAGAAATCATTTTATCTACTAATAGTGGACAAATTGGTGTATTACCGAACCACGCGCCGATTGCCACAGCTGTTGATATAGGTATTTTGAAAATACGCCTTACTAACCAATGGTTAACGATGGCTCTGATGGGCGGTTTTGCTAGAATAGGCAATAATGAAATCACTATTTTAGTAAATGATGCAGAGAAGAATAGTGACATTGATCCACAAGAAGCTCAGCAAACTCTTGAAATAGCAGAAGCTAACTTGAGAAAAGCTGAAGGTAAGAGACAGACAATTGAGGCTAATCTAGCTCTCAGACGAGCTCGGACACGAGTCGAGGCTCTCAATACGATTTGATTTTGTAACTAGCTGACGTGTAAAAAAAAAAAAAGAATGTATAAAAAAAATAGGATCGAAAAGCGAGAAAAACAATAAAATAAAAAAAGCTGGTTACAAAAACTTATTAGACACCATTGATCATGGTGTCTAATAAGTTATACCTACTATTGGATTTGAACCAATGACTCCTGCCGTATGAAAGCAATACTCTAACCACTGAGTTAAGTAGGTTATTTATCATCGTAAAGAGAAGGAAAGGGGATACCTATCACATCGATAGGATTATAAATCCAATATTATTTCTAAGCAATACCAATAAACAACGAGATCAAAGAGATATAATGTTCAATCATGTAATATTAATCTTGACAAGAAATTATCTACATGATAAGATAAAATGTGTATCACAAACACAAGGGCTATAGCTCAGTTAGGTAGAGCACCTCGTTTACACGTGCGCCAAAGTTTTTCAGAGGAGTCCATCACGCAATCAAACTAATTGATTGATCTTATTAAGAAATCGATGTCTTACTCCATGACTTTTTTTTAGGAAAAAAGAGGAGAACAACAGCCTGACATTAGGTCCTATTAAAGTACCCCGTTAGGTAGGGAATGAATAGAACCCATCATTGATTTGAGATATTGATAGGGTGAATACCCAGTCTACTCAATGCTAGGTAGAATGAGTATAAGGAACTCAAAAATAATCTTTTCGTCCTATGAACCTTAAGGTGTATCAAGTTTCATGTTTTATTTTTTAATCAGGATGTTAGAGACTGTATTTAACTTAATTTGATCTAGACCAAAAGCAAACCTACGTCAAGAGAACCCTTTTTTGAAACACTTTGGTAGTTCTTCTGTATTGTATTAGAATTTAAAAATAATCAATCAGAGTACTTGGAACCATTTCTTATCTTTTTTTTAAGAAAAAATATGGTAGACTAACTGATCCAAAGATCAGTTAATGAAAGAGCCCAATGCAAAAAAAAATGCATGTTGGGTCTTTGAAAGAGTTCGAATCATTTTGATAATAATAAGTTCGAACTCTTTTACCGAGCAGGTCTACGGTTCGAGTCCGTATAGCCCTAACTAAGAAATTCATTCTAATAAATCACATTAAAATCAAAATAATTGGATAATTTTTTTTACTTTTTATTGTATTCTTTATTTATAACAGGTTACTTTTAATTGCTCGGTTCATAAAAAAAATTTCCATACCAAAAACCATAAGTCCTGGGGATCGTTCAGAATAAAACGGAAAATTAAATTTTATTTCAATGGAGCCAACCACTATCTATCGATATATCTAGATAGATACTTATTTCTAATTTTTTTAATTTAGAATCAACTTTTTTCTTCATTAATTTTCATAGTTGTAATTTTTTTATATGAATTTTCCTCGTTCACTAGCTACAATCAAAAAGTTCCTAAGACTTTCTTTTTTTGTATCCCCACCCAATCTTGGTTACTTTTTTTATGACACGGCCTTGTTTAAAAATAAAAACAGAAATCTAATTAAATTCAACCAAAATTAAATCTATCTAATACTAAGTAAGATGAGTATGGTAAAGTCTTACTGGATTTTTTGATACGTCATCATTTTAAAAACGAAGAGATTTTTCGAAAATGTTTTTTTAAACATAAACAGAAATAAAAAAAAATTACTAGTTATTAATCAGATTAATATTATATTATTAATATTAGAAACTATTAGTAATAGAAACATGGAACTATTAAGTAATAAGTGTACTGAAAATACGAAATCAATAAATCTTAAAATGAGACGTCTACCACAGCAACCAAACGAAAATAAATGATTCGATTAACCTGAATTTTTTTTTTGACTCAAGAGTTCTATATCCCTTGCCCAATCCACTCCGATTGGAATTGACTAAGCGGGTATTTTTTCCACATTCATAGGAGTTCGTCTATGTTTCTGCTTTACGAATATGATATTTTCTGGGCATTTTTACTAATATCAAGTGCTATTCCTGTTTTGGCATTTCTAATTTCCGGAGTTTTATCTCCAATTAGGAAGGGGCCGGAGAAACTTTCTAGTTATGAATCAGGTATAGAACCGATCGGGGATGCTTGGTTACAATTTAGAATCCGTTATTATATGTTTGCTCTAGTTTTTGTTGTTTTTGATGTTGAAACTGTTTTTCTGTATCCGTGGGCAATGAGTTTCGATGTACTGGGGGCATCTGCTTTTATAGAAGCTTTCATTTTCGTGCTTATCCTAATTCTTGGTTTAGTTTATGCATGGCGAAAAGGAGCATTGGAGTGGTCTTAGTTCGTTTCCCGAATACTTGTACAATAAAAAAAAAAAAAAAAAAAGTAAAAAAAACCATTGAAACAATTATGAATTCCATTAAGTTTCCCGTACTTGATCGAACAACAAAAAATTCCGTTATTTCAACTACGTTAAATGATCTTTCAAATTGGTCAAGACTTTCCAGCCTATGGCCGCTTCTTTATGGTACCAGTTGTTGTTTCATTGAATTTGCCTCATTAATAGGCTCCCGATTTGACTTTGATCGTTATGGGTTAGTACCAAGATCGAGTCCTAGACAGGCGGACCTTATTTTAACAGCAGGTACAGTAACAATGAAAATGGCTCCTTCTTTAGTGCGATTATATGAACAAATGCCTGAACCAAAGTATGTTATTGCTATGGGAGCGTGTACAATTACGGGGGGGATGTTCAGTACCGATTCTTATAGTACTGTTCGAGGAGTTGATAAGCTAATTCCTGTAGATGTCTATTTGCCGGGTTGTCCACCTAAACCAGAGGCTGTTATAGACGCTATAACAAAGCTTCGTAAGAAAATAGCTAGAGAAATCTATAAGGATCGAATTAGACCTCAACAGGGTAATCGGTGTTTTACTACCAATCACAAGTTTTTTGTTGTACGCAGTCCGCATATTGGAAATTATGATCAAGAATTACTCTATCCACCATCATCTACTTCAGAGATCTCTACTGAAAAATTTTTTAAATACAAAAGTCCAGTATCGTCCCACGAATTAGTGAATTAGGGAGGCTTTTAGAGAATCAGAAAAAAATCTTCATAAATTAGAACTCATGGTAAATGTGAAAAACTGAATTTTATATAAAAAAGGTGTGGGGGAAATAAAAAAGATGCAGGGCACTTTGTCCGTTTGGCTAGCCAAACGCGGGCTGGTTCATAGATCGTTGGGCTTCGATTATCAAGGAATAGAGACTTTACAAATAAAGCCCGAAGATTGGCATTCTATTGCTGTAATTTTATATGTATATGGTTACAATTATTTACGTTCGCAATGTGCCTATGATGTGGCACCAGGTGGCCTCTTAGCCAGCGTGTATCATCTTACGAGAATAGAATATGGTGTTAATCAAGCGGAAGAAGTCTGCATAAAAGTATTTACTCACAGGAGTAATCCTAGAATTCCATCCGTTTTCTGGGTTTGGAAAAGTACGGATTTTCAAGAACGGGAATCTTATGATATGTTAGGAATCACTTATGATAGCCATCCACGACTGAAACGGATCCTAATGCCCGAAAGTTGGATAGGGTGGCCTTTACGTAAGGATTATATTGCCCCCAATTTTTATGAAATACAAGATGCTTATTGAATGATAAAAAATGAGCCTTAGCTTCTAGAACTCCAGACCTTCACGGAATATTTGGAATTCGATTCTTTTTTAGATCAAACAAACAGAACAGTTGAGGTCTCGTTGATATTATTAGAGATAGCTTGATTGAAAGATACTTTTTTTATTTCGTAAAAGCCGAGCCAATAGGATGAACTAAACAAAAGAGTTCTGCATTATGAACTTTGTATCGCGCACATAACTTAGTCAACTTTAGTCACATAACTGGGAATGAATAAATAAGATCGGAAAGCAATAAATGAAGGGGGGGGGGGATACAATTCTATTTCTATTGTATCTAATGAATCTTGGGGTATTTTTGCCCTTCAACTATAGATACTATAGTATACTATACATATAGACCTTTTTTTACTTGTTTGATTCAACGGAACTCATTTAACCTTTCCTTTCGGATATGTATTATGTATCAAGTATTATACATTCTTTTTGAACGGCTGGATCCACAACATGAACAAAAAAAGAGAGGGGATAAGGGATAATTGCACTTTTTTTACTAAAGATACGTTTAATTTGAAGAATAGAAACTTATCAAAATTAATAAATCCTATGCCAAGAACCAGATTTGAACTGGTGACACGAGGATTTTCAGTCCTCTGCTCTACCAACTGAGCTATCCCGGCGAAGGATCATCCTCGTTTTACGAATGGTGGCACAAGGATTTCAAGTCCCCCGCAAAAAAGCTATGTCCACCATTACTGAGGTATCATCTACTGAAGTATCATCTTGCTTTTCCTATTTCCTAATGGTGACACAAGGATTTTAAGCCCCCCGCAAAAAAGCTATGCCGACCATTACCGAAGTATCATCTTGCTTTTCCGAATGGTGACACAAGGATTTTCAGTCCCCCGCAATTAAGCTATGTCTACCATTACCGAAGTATCATCTACTGAAGTATCAGTATCATTTTAATATATGACTTAGGTCTATGTCAATGAAAAGAAACTCAAAAGTAGTAAATTCAAAAAGTTGTGGACCGGGAATTTCTTGGATTTTATAAATAAAAGAAGACTTTCTAAGTTTGAAAATGAAAAATGATATAGATTCTAAATAATTCAAATAAATAATAACGAAAAAAAGGTAAGGTGTCAACCTTTTCGGGGAGTAGAGCTGGGGATAGAGGGACTTGAACCCTCACGATTTTAAAAGTCAACGGATTTTCATCTTACTATAAATTTCATTGTTGTCAGTATTGACATGTAAAATGGGACTCTATCTTTATTCTCGTCCGATTAATTCCATCAAGGATCTATCAGACTATGAAGTGAATCATTTGATCAATAAATATTATTTCTTAAACTTCGAATTGATTCACAACATTTCGATTTTGTTTATAAAAAAATAGAAATCGAGATTAAGGTCGTCATTTTTGAGATCGTTTTGTGTTACCTAAATTTATACAATATAGGTTTTTCTCCTTCATCCTTTTTGATTTGAAGTTTCGATCGAAGGATTCCTTTATCAACACAAGGTAGTGAACTCCATTTGTTAGAACAGCTTCCATTGAGTCTCTGCACCTATCCCTTTTTTCGCGCTTTGTAAACTCCGGTTTGTTCGCGTAAACCAGGATTTGGCTCAGGATTGCCCATTGTTAATTCCAGGGTTTCTCTGAATTTGAAAGTTATCACTTAGTAGGTTTCCATACCAAGGCTCAATCCAATTAAGTCCGTAGCGTCTACCAATTCCGCCATATCCCCTTTTTTAGGATCTCATTATGATGTCTTTCCTTTTTTTCTTATGCCGAAACCTTGGGATTCATTACATTATAGATACTTATTTTATGTCTTTGTTATCTTCTTTTATTTTTTTGAGCTCCATCCATATCCATATTGATTTAGTCTAATCAATAAAGATTCTATCATTTTTGTATTTGCAATTCAATATGGTTATATATTACATAACATATATATGTTCTTCTTTTTTTCATCTTTGTCTTAAATTTTCAGAAATAGTCGAACGGTCGATTCTTTTTTTTTACTTTCATGAAAAGAAATTTATTATTATTATTGAAACTTAGAATTCTACAATGTGCAATGGAAAAAATTCTAAGTCTACTTCGTAAATTTGAAATTCTAAAAATTCTATACTATTCTATACTATATAGAATAGATAGAAATATAGAATAGATAGAAATAGATAGATAGAAAAAAATAGATAGAAAAAAAAAAAAAAAGATTTCTGATCTAATTAAGATTTTCTTATTTAGAAACTAATGAAATCAAAATTCGAAAGTCAATATACTGCTATATTCTATTAATTAAGGTTATGTTTTATTTATTTAATGATAGTCACTATTTATTTGAGCTATATTCTGTTCTAGAATATATAGAATATGATTAATTCTAAATAGATAAGGAAAAATATTAATAGAATAGTTAATTGATACGATCTAGTAGTTTAGTGAATTTGTATGCATGCGCTATTTTATTTGAGCCCGCTTAGCTCAGAGGTTAGAGCATCGCATTTGTAATGCGATGGTCATCGGTTCGATTCCGATAGCCGGCTTTTCCATATTTTTTCGTTTTTTTACATGATTTTTAATGTACTTTCAAAATCAAAGAAGATTGAAAAGACTTCTTTGACCTTTTTCCAAGAGTTACCACTCCATTTATATTATGTCATATAAACTTCCATATAGGAATATATATTGGCTAAAAGAGTTCGATCTTTGCAAAATAAATAAAGAAAATAAAGGAAAATTTTTGTGATTTATTTGATTTATATATATTGTATATACAATAAAAAAAATCTGTATATTGAGAGAATATATCTTCTTACTCTTTGTATTCCAATAGTTTATTGGAGTGTATTTCACGTCATTTATCATTATCATTTAGTTCAGTTTTAATTTTATTTAGTTTTGTACAATTTCAATAAAAAAAAGGAGTCTTTATGTCACGTTACCGAGGGCCTCGTTTTAAAAAAATACGCCGTCTGGGGGCTTTACCGGGACTAACTAGTAAAAGGCCTAAGGCAGGAAGCGATCTTAGAAACCAATCACGCTCCGTAAAAAAATCTCAATATCGTATTCGTTTAGAAGAAAAACAAAAATTGCGTTTTCATTATGGTCTTACAGAACGCCAATTACTTAAATATGTGCGTATCGCCGGAAAAGCCAAGGGGTCAACAGGTCAAGTTTTACTACAATTACTTGAAATGCGTTTGGATAACATCCTTTTTCGATTGGGTATGGCTTTGACTATTCCTCAAGCGCGCCAATTAGTTAATCATGGACATATTTTAGTTAATGGTCGTATAGTTGATATACCAAGTTATCGCTGCAAACCCCGAGATATTATTACAGTGAAGGATGAACAAAACTCTAGAACTTTGGTTCAAAATCTTCTTGATTCATCTGCCCCTGAGGAATTGCCAAACCATCTGACTCTTCACACATTCCAATATGAAGGGTTAGTCAATCAAATAATAGATAGGAAATGCGTCGGTTTGAAAATAAATGAATTGCTTGTCGTAGAATATTACTCTCGACAGACTTAATAAACCTAACTTAAGTAAAAAAAATTACTAAAAACAAGAGTTCGGACAACTCCCCTTTGCCATTAAAAATAAAAAGGCACAAGGTAAGGGATTTTGTCGAGGAATCTTTTTCCTATTCATGTATCATAGATTGGTAGGGAGATTTGGATCCCTTGTTTGCTCTTCCCAGCATTTTTCATATGAAAGAAATTGGGAATAGAGAATCTATTTCAAAATCAAAACAAGGTAGATTTTATATCTATTCTTTTTTATTGGATTTGATACATTGGGGTCAATCACGTAAGATTGGTGAATTAGTTGAAAGTACGGAAAGAGAGGGATTCGAACCCTCGGTAAACAAAAGTCTACATAACAGTTCCAATGTTACGCCTTCAACCACTCGGCCATCTCTCCGACATCAGGATTATGACTGAGTATCTGGGTGAATAGCGAGTTATTCATCGTTTTTTAGATTATGGTTAATAGATACCTTTTTGACCGGAAAAATTGTAAGTAGATAGAAGGTTTTTTTTAATGAGTCCGCTTTTATGTTAGTTCGTACTATACAATTCCTTTGTTTGTGAGAAAATTTTCTCACAAAAGAAAAGGTAAAGGAAATAAAAAGAGTTAGAGAGTGGATTACTACCTATGCCAAGATCGCGTATAAATGGAAATTTTATTGATAAAACCTTTACAATTGTAGCCGATATATTATTACGAGTCATTCCGACAACTTCCGGAGAAAAAGAGGCATTTACTTATTACAGAGATGGTGTGATTTGATTATCATTTTTTTTTTTTTCTCGTCGATTTGGATTGGAATAGAAAGAAAAACGAGTATTGAAAAAAAATCTACGCTTTTGAAGGTGAAGTTTATAATATAAAAAAAACAATCCCTTCTGTCATGTATCCACGATTAATGCAGCCTTAGATGCTTCAATTGTGAATTATAGTATTGAGCAAAAGGTTTTTACCTATGGTTCCCGTATTACAGATCAATCCTACTACACTAATACAATATACGAATAGGAGGCATAGGGGAAGAAGCACTACGCCGAGAAATCAACAACACAAAAACTTTCTTCAAAATGATTCCCTTTCTTTCTTCTTCTTCGTTGGGATTGGGACTAATTAACATGGTTGGAACAATAAACATCCATCTCGTTCGTACTTTGGATACCCGTATAACCATTGAAGACTGTTGAAGTGACTAATTCCTGGAAATTTAGGGGCGTTGAGAACAAAGAAATTTTTAGAGTTTCCTTTTTTATTTTTATCTAGCATGAACCCACTTGGTAGTAAGAAAAGAGCTTTTGCAAGAAGGTTGGCTAGGGATTTCTTGTAAAAACATTAGCCCCGCTTAGTTCATAATGACATCACATTTTTACATATATTATTTTCATTATGCACCTAAAGGAGGAGCCGTATGAGATGAAAATCTCACATACGGTTCTGAAACGGAGAATTCGTTAAAGCGAATGACGACCGTAACGGATGTCGGCTCAATCTGAAGGAAATTATGCGGAAGCATTACAGAATTATTATGAAGCTATGCGACTAGAAATTGACCCCTATGATCGAAGTTATATACTCTATAATATAGGCCTTATCCATACAAGTAATGGGGAACATACCAAAGCTTTAGAATATTATTTTCGGGCATTAGAACGAAACCCCTTTTTACCACAAGCTTTTAATAATATGGCTGTGATCTGTCATTACGTGCGACTATCTCCACTATAGAAAAAAAGAACGAACAGCTAGTCAATGAAATACTAGAAACACAAAAAAAGGGCTTTCTACATAAGCATCGTCCAAAACGATTTTTTATCAGCTGTAGCAAATAAATAAACTTCATCGATCGAAATATGAAGTGAAGACTAGATATGCCTAAATACTTCTCTATGGATAAAAAAAGATTTAATTGATAGAGGAAGCACCGTAAAGATCAATTGGAAAGGTTTTGGACCGATACAACAAGAGCTGTTTATTTATATCATAATATGAGATATGAGATAAATCTTAGAAATCTACTTATGTAATAGAGTAATCCCCTAAGGTATTGAGCAGCGGTGTAGCATCAGATCCTAAAGACAGTAAGTCTTTTTCTTTTTTATGAAGTATGAAAAAGTCTTTTTCAAAGATTCTATATAAATTTTTATATGAAAGCGGGATAGTTACCTTTCAGAAAATTCTAATATCTAATAACAGTGGACATGCCTTTTTTTCTGAAGGTAGGAGAAAAGATAAAACTTATTATATTAATTAATATATTAATTAAATCAAAATGAAAGTTTGAAACTCATGTAATTACTCTCTTTTGTTTAATCCAAGAAAAACAAAATATCTATAAGAAATCTCATTCAATTAGACATTCAATTAGATATAAAGTTCAAAGTAGGTTAAAGTTAAAAAACTGGTACACCAAAACAAAAGAGTTGGTTGTCGAGCCGTATGAGGTAGGAAACTCTCAAGTACGGTTCTCAGGGAGGGACTTGACCCGCCTATTCCGACCGCGGAGAACAGGCCATTCAACAAGGAGATTCTGAAATGGCGGAGGCTTGGTTCGCTCAAGCCGCTGAGTATTGGAAACAGGCTATAACGCTTACTCCTGGTAATTATATTGAAGCACAGAATTGGTTGACG